ACCATTATTATGAATTTTATCCATTATTTGGTCCTTATTAGTGGGTTCAACCTGAATATTTTTATTAATTTTACACAAAAATTTTCTATCTTTATTTTTTTCCATATATATAATATCGCTTTTTCCTAGATAATTCTTGCTAGGAATATTCTTGAGTATGTTAAAAAATTTTTCTTTATTTCTGGTAGAATTTTCTTGGTTCTTATTTGTTTCTAATGATGATCTATAAATATAGGAGTTATTCTTAGTTTCAGAATGAATATATTTATATGATAAAAGATCATATCTATAGTTTTTTTGAAAATTCTCCTCTTTATTTGGTAATAAATACACTGTCGAATTTTGTTTTTTTTTTGAATCAAGTAATTGGTCTTTTTCAGAGGAATACCATTTGTTTAAATCTTTATTTTGAGACGTATGGCATTGATTGATTCTATTTCGCCATTTTGAGGGGATTAATCTAGACGATGTAATCTGAGATAAATCGTATTGATAATGACCTCTTAACCAGTTTTTCCATGGATTCATTCCAGAATTTGGAAGTTTCTTATGTCTTACTTCGGAATGAAATATTCCTTGTCTTCCAAAAAAATCCTTTATTTCAGTCTTAAGAAAAAAAGACGGTCCATTATATTGAAAAATAGATTTTAACTTATTGAAGTTAATAATTTGGGTTTGTGATAATTTTAAAAATACATATTTTTGTGACAAGTAAGATAAATCAAAAAAAATATCTGACTTCCGCTTACTATTTCTAAGATTATCAAAAGCCCTTTTTATAGTCATAGGCGAAATAAAGTCAATTTTATTTTGTTTTGTTTTATTAATCCTTTCTTGATTTGTTTCATTATTGTCAATGTATTTATCATTATCAATAATTTTTTTTTTTGATTTGATAAAAAGTTGTAGAGCGATTCTGCGCATATTAATGATACATAGAAAGATATCTATGTATATTTTTTCAATGAAAAATTGAACTATTAATTCAATATTTTTTATTTTTAATATTTTAAAAATTTTTGGGGATGATTCTGCATTATTCTTTTTCTTTTTTTTGATTCCTGGCGTTACTTTTTTTTTTTTTTTCATTATTTCTATTTCATTTCTGATTGTGTTTCTTCTATCAATCCTATGTTTCATTTCTTTTTCTGCCTGTGAATAATTTGTCCAACCTGTAGATCCAATTTGACTAAGTGATTCATGAATTATCTGATTGCTTATTATGGAACCCTTTTCTGTTTGAGTTTCACTTGATTCATATCTTTCTCTCGATATAAATTCTCTCCGTATAAATAATGGAATTTTCTTGCTGTTTAAAAGTTCTTTTATTATTCGTTTTACAAATAAAAATGCTTTTGCTTCTTTCTTTTTTATTTTTTTTAAAATTCTTCGAACTCTCAAATTTAATTTTCTGATTTCGACTTTATAGTCTATATCTTTTAAAATGGGTTCAAAAAAGGAAGGTGTTTTTCGAGGAGGACCAAAAGGATATTCCGTTTCCGTTCCCAAAACTGTTAAAAAACAAGAATCAAAATCATCTTGTTGCCTTAGATCTCTATCAGAATCATAGAGTCCTAGCTTAGATCTGTGCCAAGGTTTCAAATGAAAAGGATATAGGATTTTTATCTGAAAACCTCCTCTTAACCAATTTTTAGGAAATTTTGTTTTGGAGAATTGAAGACCATTAAAGCTGCATTTTAGATAAATTTCTCTATTCCAATCTTGGAAATCCTCATACCATTCCGGCGATTGCCGTAATAAAATACGGACAATATTCTTAGCTATTATCAATAAGGGTAATTTAATATATCTTCTAAAAATTGATTGAACTAGTAACAGAATACTTCTTGTTTTTTGTGCATGTGGAATGTTCTCCCAGAATTCCATTGTGTCTTTCTGGGTGTTTTTTTTACTTTTGATTTGTTGATCTAAAATTTTGTATTCTGGCTTTTTCCCGAACCAACCTCTAATACTAAAAAAAAGTTTGATTAGGTGGGATATAGGAAAAGGAAAATCTTCCATTTTTTCCAAAAAAAGCGGGGAATGGGGATTTCTTTGAGACAGTCCCCAAATAAAAATTTTACGCCTTTGAGTGCGCATAGATCCTTTGATTACAGATCGACGAAAATCTGGTTCTTCCAAATAACTTATAAAACCCAAATCTCTATTAAATTTTCTATAAAGATTATAATTCTTGAAATTAGAGTTCTTAAAAGTTCCTAAAGTTCGTCTCGAACGATTTAAAAAAGCTATACGTTTAAATCTTCTTGTTCGAAGCTGGTGCGACATCCCTTGCATTAGGCCTTGTTCTTTTCGTCGTTTTTTTAAATGTTGGTGCAACTCGTTGATTAATTTGTATGACCATCGAGGGAGTTTTTTACCGATTTCATTTATTCCACTATATTTTTTTTTACCTTTCGGGTTAGTTAGAATTGCGTTCAATGAAAAAATTAACTTATTATTTGAATCAATTTTGGCTTGGTTTTTTTCTGATTTTTCT